ACTTATTGTATATAAAATAGAAAAAAAAGATAAAATAAAAAATAAGCATTTAGGTATGCGTAAAAATAGATTCTAATCCGCGCCGCTTTTCAACCAAACAAGTAAATTTTGAGTAATATTGAAAAATAAATAATATAAATTAAAAGTGGAAGTTAATTGAATAATAGAAGAAGAAGCTCCATTTACTCAATGAATGACTCCCCTCTAAAACTTTTTGTTTGTCTACTACTTCTTATTTCTTATGTTTTTATTTATTTAAAATAATGAATGTATGAATCTAAACAAAAGATTTCCGATATATCCGGAAAAGAAGAAATATTAATCTTTGGTGAACAAGAGAAAAAGCATTATTATTTCGATACAAGACGACACAAGAAAAAGGAGTTCTACCTTTTCTTGTGTCGAATAGAAGATTAGGAAGACTTATAATCCTTCCTAGAGGTACCTGTTCCTTTCATTTCATTTATCCAGTCCTTGTCTTGTATCTTCTTCCTTTGTTTTTGTATACCTTAGGTTTAAGGAAGTTTACAGAAATACATATTTCATTTTTTTGATCAACAAGAATTCGGCGCTTTTTATCAACTTGATGGTAAGGAATTTCTGGATCTAAAAATTCATTTCATATAATTGAACCTTTTCAAACTGTTTCTTTTTAAGAACCAAAAAAATTTGTGCCAAAATAACAGATGCCAAGAAGAACAAAAGGCCTTGGACGCGTAATGGATCTTGAAGCACTATTTCTGCATCTCCCTGACCAAACCCCCCTACATTAGGATTGCTTGTTAATGGTTGATCAAGCTTGATAGATTCACCCTCTGAAACAAGAAGTTCTGGCCCTGGAGGTATAATATCAACCGCTTGGTGACCATCCGATGCATCAACTATGGTTATTTCATATCCCCCCTTTTCTTTACGTACTATTTTGCTTACTATACCCGCGGATGTAGCATTATAGACTGTATTGTTACTCTTGCTCCCATCAGGATAAATCTGACCCCTTCCCCTGTTCCCACCTACATATATAGGATATTTTAAGAAGTTAACGTCTTTCTTTGTAGCAGGGTCGGGGGAAAGAATGGGAAAGATGATTTCACTATATTTTTGACCTGGAACAGGACCTATCACAAGAATATTTCTTTTATTAGGACGATAACTCAGAAAAGACAGATTTCCTATCTTTTCTTTCACCTCGGGAGAAATACGATCGGTGGGGGCTAATTCGAATCCCTCGGGTAAAATAAGAACAGCCCCCACGTTCAAAGCCCCTTTTTTACCATTAGCAAGGACTTGTTTCACTTGCATATCATAAGGAATTCGAACAACTGCTTCAAATACAGTATCAGGAAGTACAGCTTGCGGAACTTCAATATCCACAGGCTTATTAGCTAAATGGCAATTGGCGCATACAATTCGCCCGGTTGCTTCTCGTGGATTTTCATAACTTTTCTGCGCAAAAATGGGATACGCATTTGAAATAGATGCTCGAGTTATTACATATATCATGATCGATACAGAAATAAATTGAGTCATCTGTTCCTTTACCCAAGAAAAAGTATTTCTATTTTGCATGATCCAATCATTGATCCCGGAATTTCTACAATAAATTAGATAGGTAGTTAGTATAGTTCCCTATCCACGAGTCTGCCATTGTACTGAAAAAATTCGACGAAAACAGGACAAAGGCCTTGAAAAGTATAAAGAATGAGAAAAATAAAAAATGCCCTTTTTTTACGTGAAAAAACTTTTTGATTGATATCAGGAAATCAAATCAGGAAATCAAATAAGTTTATCATTCATTCATTGAATGATAAATGACTACAAGCGAAGGAGATACGCGATTTAAAAAACGGAAGATCCAATATTTCACAATTGTATCTAGAATAACTGGAAAAGTGGAAACAAGACCAGATATAATTTGCTCATTATGAGCCAATCCAAAATCATTGTAGATCGAACCAATCATTAGTTCCCAACCATGGGTTGAGTGAAATCCAATCCATAAATCAGTAACTAAAAGAATAGAAAAAGCTTTTATTGTGTCACTTAAGTTATAGAAGAATTCCTGAATCCAAGAATTCAGAATAACAAGTTCTTCATTACCCAGAATAAAATAACCACTTAGAATAGTAAAACAGATTATATTTGTCGACAAATGCAAAATGATATGGAGATGATATTCATTATGTGTTTTGACCAATTGTATCGTTTCTTTGTGTATTCCTATACGAAGCTTTTTTATATGTGTCTCTGGGTATTCTTTTATCATTTCATCCAACAAGAATAGTTCTTCTAATTCTAGGAATTTTTCTAAAACATTTTTCTCTTGAATATCATTCAAAAAATTTTCGGATTGCCTAGTATTCCACCAATGAATAATCCAAAGTTCCAGACTTTTTTGAAATGAGAGAGAGATCCACCAGGGCAAAAATATTATAGATGCAAGATATGCGAGGGAAGCCAATGCTTTCTTTTTTTTCATTTTTTTTTTTCTATGAATTGTTAATGAACTGCTTCATTTGTCAACTTTATCTGATCTTATATTTCTCGAAAGCACGAGTTCTATAACAAGGTATCGAACCTATGGATCTATTCCCAGTTTTTTGTAAAAATGTAGTCCTTAGATCTAGAAAAAAGAATATAGAAATAAAAAAGAATATAGAAATAGAATTAAGGATCCCGTTTCGGATGAAATATATATATTTATAATAGAATAAGTAAATTCTAAGTAAATGGGATTTCCGAATATCTCAATTGGATAAATCCGAACGAATTTGTTCCTTTTGATAAAAATTCAAAAAACTTCAATTGGTACGCGCAGGAAATAGCCCAATTCGGCAGCTTTTTGTTCAATTTCTCGTGGAGTCAAATTCTCATCAGTACGAGTCAAGGGGATGGTTCCTTGGCCTCTGATTTCCATATAAAGAATACGACGAGGAAAAAGACCCTCTTTAACCTCCATTCTGATTGATTGGATATCTTTCATAAAGAAGCGAAGGAAAATGCGACGATTTATTCCGGGGAATCCCCAACGAAAAATACACATTATTCCTTCTTTTCTATCGAATCGATCATAACCACTACCTACATTCCACGATATTGTGCACCACAAATAGGAACTAATGAATAAACCCGCGATCCCATAGAACGACATCACGATCCCTTGTGGAAAAAAAAGAATTTGTTGAGAAGGAAATCCAGGTATCAGATTCCTACCAAGATAACTAGAAATTCCAACCACTAAGAATCCTAGTGAACCTAAAAAAAGAATAAAGGCCCAGAAAAAATTACTTGCTTTTCGAGACCCTGTTATAAGTTCTATCCATATATGTTCTGATCGCCAGTTCATACTATACTAGATCCGATTGCATTCGATTGGAATTCAGAAAAAAAAAATTGACTTTACTTTTCTTGATGCCAAAGTAACTTTCATCAACTAAAACTATTCTGATATGAACCCTTAGGAGTAATTGGTTAGATACATTGACTTTCTATTATAAAAATATTTGCCGATCGTTTTTATAACCCGTATATACATGGATTTATACGGATATCATGTATCCGCATGCATAACAGTTCTTTCATTTGTATTCGGAAAAAAGGCACATATCATACCGCATTACACTAAACAAATATCTGTACAAAAAAAAATATCTGGTTGGCCCCATCAGGTCTAGACAATCTTATTTTTTTGTACATGAAGAAATAAAGAAGCCATTGCAATCGCCGGAAATACTAGGCCTACTAAAGGGACAAAAAAAGAAGGTAAGTAAAGATCTGTCATAGAACGGGTACCTCAATTTAATATTTATATCTATTAATTTAATATTTGTATCTATTATAAATATAAAGATATCATAAGTATATCTATTATATTATATTATAATTATTATAAATAATATTAAGATAAATAATATTAAGTACTTAATAAGTGCAAGGAATGAGAACTAAATGAAAATTTAGTGTACCTATTCATCTTTCTACACGAATATGTATGACAACCCACTTTAAGTTTAAGAAATTTTATGAATTCTCCCGTCCTTAATACTCTTTCTATCTTACTAATAAAATAAAGAGTTTTTTTTATTAAAGATAAAGAGTTTATTATAAGTTCGCGACTCTAACTAAACTAATTCAACCCAACAAAAAGGGATTCGATTTCTAATAAAAAATGGAAGTTCTTGGTAGGTAAGGCATAGAAATCACTTCTATTTTTTCTAGATTTTAATATTTTCGTTCTATTTCTATATTATATATATCTGTTTTTCAAAGGAAAAAAACCGTGTAGTTGAAATAACTCACTCAGAACGCCTTTTAAAAGATTACGCGGTATGATTGGGTCGAATAAGCCCTTATGGAATAAATACTCAGCTGCTTGTGAACCGTCGGGTACTGTTTTATTCAATGTTTGTTCAATTACTCTTTTACCTGCGAAAGCAATGTACGCGTTAGGTTCAGCAATAATGACATCTCCCAACATACCAAAACTGGCCGTTACTCCACCAGTTGTAGGGGATGTAAGGATTGATACATAGAATAACTTTTTATTTGATTGATAATTATATGAAGCAGAAGATATTTTAGCCATTTGCATCAAGCTCAAACTTCCTTCTTGCATACGTGCTCCTCCGGAAGCACACACAATAATAACAGGTAGAGATCGATTAGTAGCATACTCGATCAAACGAGTTATTTTCTCGCCTACTACAGATCCCATACTACCCCCCAAAAACTGAAAATCCATAACCCCAATTGCTATGGGAATACCATTTAATTGACCTATGCCTGTTTGAACAGCTTCAGTTAAACCTGTTCTTTGTTGATAAGAATCAATACGATCTTTATAAGGTTCCTCCTCTGAATGAAATTCAATGGGGTCCATGGAGACCATATCTTCGTCCATAGGATCCCAAGTGCCCGGGTCAATCAAAAGTTCGATTCTATCTGAACTGCTCATTTTCAAATGATATCCACACTGCTCACAAATATTCATTTTTGATCTA